AATGAATTGCCTGACAAAAGGATTACCTTGATAGGGTAAATTATGTAATTAATTAATTAATTAATTCATTATTATCAATAATTAATAATTTAGTTACGTACTTTATAATTTTTATATTTAATAGAATTAAACTATTTCTAAAAGTATCAAAAACTTTTGTGCATCATACACCAAAATATAAAAAAAGATAAGATAATCAAGCTACTGGGTTCATACCCCATTTATAAAGGTTTTAATCCTTTTCTTTTTAATTTTTAATAATTCTAGTAAAATTATATTTTTCTTTATTGTAATAATAGGAACAATAATTACAGTTTCATCAAATTCTTGATTAAGAGCTTGAATAGGTTTAGAAATTAATTTATTATCTTTTATCCCCCTAATAAGAAATAATAATTTAATATCATCAGAAGCCTCATTAAAGTATTTTTTAATTCAAGCATTAGCCTCTGCTGTTTTATTATTTGCTATTATTTTAATATATTTAAATAATTTCCCAATAACTCAATATTATATAACAACAACATTCAATTTTAATAATTTAATTATTTTATCTTCTTTATTATTAAAAAGAGGAGCAGCTCCATTTCATTTTTGATTCCCAAATGTTATAGAGGGTTTGTCATGAATAAATAGTTTAATATTAATAACATGACAAAAAATTGCTCCGTTAATATTGATTTCATATACTTCACAAAATAATTTAATTATTTTAGTAATTATTATTTCTACAATTGTTAGATCTTTAGGTGGATTAAATCAGACATCTTTACGTAAATTAATAGCGTTTTCATCAATTAACCATTTAAGATGAATATTAGCAGCTATACAAATTAATGAATCATTATGATTAATTTATTTTTCATTTTATAGATTTTTATCTTTTAGTTTAGTGTTTATATTCAATAATTTTAAAATATTTCACATTAATCAATTATTCAATTATTTTTTTTCATCAAAATTATTGAAATTTATTCTTTTTTTTAATTTATTATCTTTAGGGGGACTCCCCCCGTTTATTGGATTTTTACCTAAATGATTAGTTATTCAATCATTAGTTATAAATAATCAATATATTTTAATAACCATTATAACTGTAATAACATTAATTACATTATTTTTTTATTTACGTTTATGTTTTGCTGCTTTTATATTAAATTATCATGAAAATAACTGAATTTATGAAATAAATATCAATAATTTTAATTTTAAATGTACTTTATTTTTTTCATTTATTTCAACATTTAGTTTAATTATTGTATCAATTATTTATTTTTTTATTTAAGTTTTAAGGCTTTAAGTTAAATAAACTAATAGTCTTCAAAACTTTAAATATAAGTTAAATCTTTTAAGCCTTAGTAATTTTATTCACTCCTTTAGAATTGCAGTCTAATGTCATTATTGACTATAAAGCTAAATAAAATAATTAAAATGTGAATAAAATTTTATAAATAAATTTTATTCACATTTTAATTTTTGATTAAAAAGAAATAATTCTTATAAATAGATTTACAGTCTATCGCCTAAATTTCAGCCATTTAATCGAAACAATGACTATTTTCAACAAATCATAAAGATATTGGAACTTTATATTTTATTTTTGGAGCATGAGCTGGAATAGTAGGAACATCTCTTAGTATTTTAATTCGAGCTGAATTAGGTCATCCAGGAGCTCTTATTGGAGATGATCAAATTTATAATGTTATCGTAACAGCTCATGCTTTTGTAATAATTTTTTTTATAGTAATACCTATTATAATTGGAGGATTTGGCAATTGATTAGTACCTTTAATATTAGGAGCACCAGATATAGCTTTCCCACGAATAAATAATATAAGTTTCTGGTTACTTCCCCCATCTTTAACTTTATTATTAGTAAGAAGTATAGTAGAAAACGGAGCTGGAACAGGTTGAACTGTTTACCCACCTTTATCTTCAGTTATTGCACATGGAGGTGCTTCTGTTGATTTAGCAATTTTTTCTTTACATTTAGCTGGTGTTTCATCAATTTTAGGTGCTGTTAATTTTATTACTACAGTGATTAATATACGATCAACAGGTATTACATTTGATCGAATACCTTTATTTGTTTGAGCAGTTGTATTAACTGCTTTATTACTTTTATTATCTTTACCAGTTTTAGCAGGAGCTATTACTATATTATTAACAGACCGAAATTTAAATACATCTTTTTTTGACCCTGCAGGAGGAGGAGATCCTATTTTATACCAACATTTATTTTGATTTTTTGGTCATCCAGAAGTATATATTTTAATTCTTCCAGGATTTGGTATAATTTCTCATATTATTAGTCAAGAATCAGGTAAAAAGGAAACATTTGGATCTTTAGGTATAATTTATGCTATACTAGCAATTGGGTTATTAGGTTTTATTGTATGAGCTCATCATATATTTACAGTAGGAATAGATGTAGATACCCGAGCATATTTTACTTCAGCAACTATAATTATTGCTGTACCAACAGGTATTAAAATTTTCAGTTGATTAGCTACATTACATGGTTCACAACTAAATTATTCACCTGCACTTTTATGAGCTTTAGGATTTGTATTTTTATTCACAGTAGGTGGATTAACAGGAGTTGTTTTAGCAAATTCATCAGTAGACATTATTCTTCATGATACTTATTATGTTGTTGCCCATTTTCATTACGTTTTATCAATAGGAGCTGTTTTTGCAATTATATCCGGGTTTATTCATTGATATCCTTTATTTACAGGTTTAAATATAAATCCAATTTGATTAAAAAGTCAATTTGTTATTATATTTATTGGAGTAAATTTAACATTTTTTCCACAACATTTTTTAGGATTAGCTGGTATACCACGACGGTATTCAGATTACCCAGATGCTTATACAACATGAAATGTAATTTCAACTATTGGATCATCAATTTCTTTATTAGGAATTTTATTCTTTTTATTTATTATTTGAGAAAGTTTAATTTCTCAACGTCAAGTTATTTACCCTATACAACTTAGTTCATCAATTGAATGATTACAAAATACCCCACCTGCTGAACACAGTTATTCTGAATTACCTATTTTAATTAATTTCTAATATGGCAGATTAGTGCAATGTATTTAAGCTTCATATATAAAGTATTTTACTTTTATTAGAAACAAATGACAACATGAGCTGCAATTGGTCTTCAAGATAGAGCTTCTCCTCTTATAGAAATACTTACATTTTTTCATGATCATACATTAATAATTTTAGTAATAATTACAACTTTAGTTGGTTATTTAATATTTATATTATTTTTTAATTCTTACACAAATCGAAATTTACTTCATGGACAAACTATTGAAGTAATTTGAACTATTTTACCAGCAATTATTTTATTATTTATTGCATTCCCATCTTTACGATTACTATATTTATTAGATGAAATTAATGAACCTACAGTTACTTTAAAAGCTATTGGTCATCAATGATACTGAAGTTATGAATATTCAGATTTTATAAATATTGAATTTGATTCATATATAATTCCCACTAATGAATTAAATACTGATGGATTTCGATTATTAGATGTAGATAATCGAGTAATTCTTCCTACAAATTCACAAATTCGAATTTTAGTAACAGCTGCAGATGTAATTCATTCTTGAACAATTCCTGCTTTAGGAGTAAAGGTTGATGGAACCCCTGGTCGATTAAATCAAACTAACTTTTTAATAAATCGACCAGGATTATTTTATGGTCAATGTTCTGAAATTTGTGGTGCTAATCATAGTTTTATACCAATTGTTATTGAAAGAATTCCAGTAAATTATTTTATTAAATGAATTAATAATAGAATTAATTCATCATTAGATGACTGAAAGCAAGTATTGGTCTCTTAAACCACTCTATAGTAAATTAGCAATTACTTCTAATGACAAAAAATTAGTTAAAATTATAACATTAGTATGTCAAACTGAAATTATTAAAATATTAATATTTTTTAATTCCACAAATAGCCCCAATTGGATGATTAAGTTTATTTATTATTTTTTCTATTACATTTATTTTATTTAGAATAATAAATTATTATTCAATAATTCCTAAATCACCTAAATCTAAAATTTCAAATAAATTAATAATTAAATCTTTAAATTGAAAATGATAAGAAATTTATTCTCAGTATTCGATCCATCATCAAGTATTTTTAATTTATCTTTAAATTGATTAAGAACATTATTAGGATTAATATTAATTCCTTCAGCTTATTGATTTATACCTTCACGATATCATATCTTTTGAAATAGTATTTTAATAACTTTACATAAAGAATTCAAAACACTATTAGGTTCATCAGGACATTCAGGATCAACTTTTATTTTTGTTTCTTTATTTTCATTAATTCTTTTTAATAATTTTATAGGACTATTCCCTTATATTTTTACTAGAACTAGTCATTTAACATTAACATTAAGATTAGCATTACCTTTATGATTATGTTTTATAATTTATGGATGAATTAATCATACTCAACATATATTCGCTCATTTAGTTCCACAAGGAACTCCAGCAATTCTTATACCTTTTATAGTTTGTATTGAAACAATTAGAAACATCATTCGACCAGGAACTTTAGCTGTTCGATTAGCAGCAAATATAATTGCTGGTCATTTATTATTAACTTTAATAGGAAATACTGGACCATCACTTTCATACACAATTGTGTCTTTATTATTAATTGGACAAATTGCATTATTAGTTCTTGAATCAGCTGTAGCTATTATTCAATCTTATGTATTCGCAGTATTAAGAACACTTTATTCTAGAGAAGTAAATTAATTATTAATGTCAACACACTCACATTCTAATCATCCATTTCATTTAGTAGATTACAGCCCATGACCTTTAACAGGAGCTATCGGAGCAATAACATTAGTGTCAGGTTTAGTAAAATGATTTCATCAATATGATATATCATTATTTTTATTAGGAAATATTATTACTATTTTAACAGTTTATCAATGATGACGAGATGTTTCTCGAGAAGGTACTTTCCAAGGTCTTCATACATTACCAGTAACATTAGGGTTACGTTGAGGAATAATTTTATTTATTCTATCAGAAATTTTATTTTTTATATCCTTTTTTTGAGCATTTTTTCATAGAAGTTTATCACCTGCTATTGAAATTGGAGCATCTTGACCTCCTGCAGGTATCAAAGCATTTAACCCATTCCAAATTCCTCTTTTAAATACTGCAATTCTTTTAGCTTCAGGTGTTACTGTAACTTGAGCACATCATAGTTTAATAGAAAATAATCACTCACAAGCTACTCAAGGATTATTCTTTACAGTTCTTCTAGGGTTTTATTTTTCATTACTTCAAGCATATGAATATATTGAAGCTCCTTTTACCATTGCTGATTCAGTTTATGGATCTACATTTTTTATAGCTACTGGATTCCACGGTTTTCATGTATTAATTGGAACAACCTTTTTATTAATTTGTTTAATTCGACATTTAAATAATCATTTTTCAAAATCACACCATTTTGGATTTGAAGCTGCTGCTTGATATTGACATTTCGTTGATGTAGTTTGATTATTTTTATATATCTCTATCTATTGATGAGGTGGTTAATATTTTAATTATTAATTATCTATATAGTATATAAGTATATTTGACTTCCAATCATAAGGACTACAACAATAGTAGTATAGATAATATTTTTAACTTTTATTATAATATTAACATTAATTATTATTGCAATAATTGTAATAACTTTAGCATCTATTTTATCAAAAAAAACATTAACAGATCGAGAAAAATGTTCACCATTTGAGTGTGGATTTGACCCAAAATCATCTTCTCGATTACCTTTTTCTTTACGATTTTTTCTTATTACAATTATTTTTTTAATTTTTGATGTAGAAATTGCTTTAATTTTACCAATAATTTTAATTATTAAAATATCAAATATTATAATATGATCTATTACTTCAATTATTTTTATTATTATTTTAATTATCGGATTATATCACGAATGAAATCAAGGAATGTTAAACTGATCCAATTAAATTAGGGTTGTAGTTAATTATAACATTTGATTTGCATTCAAAAAGTATTGATTTATTCAATCTACCTTAATATAATAATAATAATAATGAATATGAAGTGATTTATTACAATTAGTTTCGACCTAATATTAGGTAAATTTTACCCTTATTCTTTAAATTTATTAATTGAAGCCAAAAAGAGGCTTATCACTGTTAATGATAGAATTGAAGTATAAAATCCAATTAAAGAAGTATGATGATCAAGAAAAAGCTGCTAACTTTTATCTTTTAATGGTTAAATTCCATTTATACTTCTGTTTATATAGTTTATAAAAAACATTACATTTTCATTGTAAAAATAAAATAATTCTTTTTTATAAATTACTAAATTTAATTATTTAATATTCAAAAATTATATAATTACCCTAACATCTTCAATGTTATACTCTATTTTTAAGCTATTTGAATAAAATAATATATAAAAAAATAAAAAAATAATTCATAATACAAATAATAAAAGATAAATTTTTAAGTTATTATTATGTAAAAAAAAATTTAATTGAGAATATTTAATTAATTCTGAATATAAATTTTGACCTCCTATATATTCTGATCAACCTTGATCAAATCTTTTAAAAATAATTCCACCTAACACTAATGGATATTTAATAACACCATAAGTAGCGATATAAGGTATAAATCATATTGAGCCAAAAAAATAACTTCTTAAATAATTATTAAAAGATTTATTATAATAAAATAAAGAAACATTAGAAATTAAATAACCAATTAATCCACCTATAATACAAACAAATAAAGTCAATAATTTTATATAATAAGGTAAACAAATTATATAAGGTGTAGGAAAAATTAATCATCTTAATATTCTTCCACCAATAATTCTTATAATTAATAAACCTATTATTCCTCGAAGTATAATTCAACCTTCATCAGCTAATATATTTAAAGAACCCCAATTTAATTCACCTGTTATTGAATAATAAACTAATCGTAAAGAATAACATACAGTTAACCCTGTAGAAAAAAAATAAAGAAAAAAAGAAAAATAATTAATATAACTTAAACTAACAATTTCCAAAATTATATCCTTAGAATAAAATCCTGCTAAAAAAGGCATTCCACATAAAGCTAAATTAGCAACATTAAAACAAGTTCTTGTTAAAGGCATAAAAATAGATAAACCTCCTATTAACCGAATATCTTGAGAATTATTTATATTATGAATAATAGCTCCAGCACATATAAACAATAAAGCTTTAAATAAAGCATGAGTTAACAAATGAAAAAAAGCTAATTTATAAAATCCTATTGATAAAATTCTTATTATTAATCCTAACTGACTTAAAGTAGAAAGAGCAATAATTTTTTTTAAATCAAATTCAAAATTAGCCCCTAATCCAGCTATAAATATAGTTAATCCAGAAATTAATAATAAAATTTGACCTAATAATCTTTCACACAATAAAATATTAAAACGAATTAATAAATATACCCCCGCTGTTACAAGAGTTGATGAATGAACTAAGGCTGAAACTGGAGTAGGAGCAGCCATAGCAGCTGGTAATCAAGAAGAAAAAGGAATTTGAGCTCTTTTTGTTATAGCTGCTAATACAATTAAATAACCAATAATTTCTATTTCAATTCTATTTTTTATTAATTCTAAATAAAAAATATAATTTCAACTACCATAATTTAATATTCAAGCAATAGCTAATAAAAAAGCAACATCACCAATTCGATTTGATAAAGCAGTTAATATACCAGCATTATAAGATTTTACATTTTGAAAATAAATTACTAAACAGTAAGAAACTAAACCTAATCCATCTCAACCTAATAAAATTCTAATTAAATTAGGTCTAATAATTAATAATATTATAGATAGCACAAATATAAGAACTAATATAATAAAACGATTAATATTTACATCCCCTATTATATATTCTTTTCTATAATAAATTACTAAAGAAGAAATTAACAAAACAAAAGATATAAATAATAATCTTATTCAATCAAATAAAAAAGTTATTACAATTCTTGATGAATTTAATCTAACAACTTCTCATTCTAGAAATAAACAAAAATCATTTAATAAAAAATTTAAACTAAATAAAAATAATACAATACTTGTTATATTTAAAATTAAAAATCAAATTATACAAATAGATAAATTTTTTCTCATAATCTAAAATGATTTATAATCATATCATTGACACCACAAATCAATATTTTTATTAAACTATTTAAATTTAAATTCAAAGTATGCAAATATCTCTCTTTAAAATTAATAAATTTAAAGGAAATCAATGAAGAAATAATAATAAAAACTCCCGAATTTTTCCATTTCTAAATGAATATACACCAGAAAAAATTTTTCCATGTTGTCTATAAGCATATAAATATAGTGTATAAGCAGCTCTAAAAAAAGATAACAAAGATAAAGAAATTATGGTTAATCAAGATCAACTAACAATTCTATTTAATAAAGAAATTTCACCTAATAAATTTAATGATGGAGGAGCAGCTATATTACAAGCACTTAACAAAAATCATCATAAAGTTATAGAAGGTATAAAATTTAATAAACCCTTATTAATTAATAATCTTCGACTTCCTAATCGTTCATAAGTAATATTGGCTAAACAAAATAAACCAGAAGAACATAATCCATGAGCAATTATAAGACTATAAGATCCACAAACTCCTCAATAAGTTAAAGTTATAAGACCTCCTAAAACAATTCCTATATGAGCAACAGAAGAATAAGCAATTAAAGATTTTAAATCAGTTTGACGTAAACAAATTAAACTAATTAAAACACCCCCAACTAATCTAATTCTAATTCAAATATAATTATATTTAATTCCACTAACTTGAAGAAATGAAAATACCCGTAATAAACCATAACCCCCTAATTTTAATATAATACCAGCTAAAATTATTGAACCTGAAACCGGAGCTTCAACATGAGCTTTAGGTAATCACAAATGAACTAAAAATATTGGTATTTTAACTAAAAAAGCAAAAATTAAAGAAATATATAACAAATCATAATTAAATAAATTATTACCAATTAAAAAATAATTTAAAGTTATTAAATTATTATATAAACTAAAAATACCAATTAATATAGGTAAAGAAACTAATAAAGTATAAAATAATAAATAAACTCCTGCTTGTAACCGTTCAGGTTGATAACCTCATCCTAAAATTAAAAATAAAGTAGGAATTAAACTTCTTTCAAAAAATATATAAAATATAAATAAATCTATTCTTCTAAAACTCAACACTAAAAATAATAAAAGAATTAAAATATTAAATAAAAATAAATTCTTATAATTATTATATTTATTAATTGATTCACTAGCAGTAATTATTAAAGTACAAATTCAAAAACTTAATAAAATTAAACCATAAGAAATTAAATCAAATCCTAAAAAATAAGAAATATTTATAAAATAATTAGTACAATTATTTATTAAAATAAATATAAATGTAATTATAAATAATAAATTTTGAACCATTCAAAATAATCTATTTATAAAACAAAAAGGTATAATAAAAATTATAATAAAAATAAATTTTAACATTGTAAAATATTAAATGATTGAAAATAATCATTACCATGTGTACGAATTATAGAAACTAAAATTGAAAGACCTAAAGCACCTTCACAAACTCTAAAAGTTAAAAATATTATTCTAAAAAATCCTCTATAATCTATTAAATTTAAAAAAATAAACAATAAATAAAATAAATTTAAAACAATATATTCTAATCTTAAAAGTATAGACAATAAATGTTTTCGATTTGAAACAAATACAAAAATCCCTATTAAAAATAAAAAACAAGGTACCCCTCAATAAAAAATTATTAACATTAGTTTTAATAGTTTAATAAAAACATTGGTCTTGTAAATCAAAAATAAGAAATTATCTTTTAAAATTTCAAGAAAGAAATAATAATTCCATCATTAATCCCCAAAATTAATATTTTAAATAAACTATTTCTTGATATTATACAAATTATTTTATATACAACAACTATAATCTCTAGAATTATTTTTATTCAAATAAATCACCCATTAGCTATAGGATTAATATTATTATTACAAACACTTCAAATTTGTTTATTAACAGGATTAATAGCTAAAAGATTTTGATTTTCATATATTCTTTTTTTAATTTTTTTAGGAGGAATATTAGTTTTATTTATTTATGTAACATCATTGGCTTCCAATGAAATATTTTCATTATCAATTAAATTATCAATTATCTGTTTTTCAATCTTTATTATATTTATATTAATTAATTTATTTATTGATAAATCTTATATTTCATTTTTTTTGCAAAATAATGAAATACAATCTATTTTTAATTTAAACTGACATATACCAGAAAATAGATTAAATCTTAATAAATTATATAATTATCCAACAAATTTAATAACAATTTTATTAATAAATTACTTATTAATTACATTAATTGCAGTAGTAAAAATTACTAAATTATTTTATGGACCTTTACGATTAATAATTTAACTAATGAACAAAACTTTACGAACCCAACACCCTTTATTTAAAATTGCTAATAATGCATTAGTTGATTTACCTGCTCCCATTAATATTTCAGCTTGATGAAATTTTGGATCTTTATTAGGATTATGTCTAATTATTCAAATTTTAACAGGACTATTTTTAGCTATACATTACACAGCAGATATTAATTTAGCTTTTAATAGTGTTAATCATATCTGCCGAGATGTAAATTATGGTTGATTATTACGAACTTTACATGCTAACGGTGCATCATTCTTTTTTATTTGTATTTATATACATGTAGGTCGTGGAATATATTATGGATCTTATTTATTTACTCCAACATGATTAGTAGGAGTATTAATTTTATTTTTAGTAATAGCAACAGCTTTTATAGGATATGTATTACCTTGAGGACAAATATCTTTTTGAGGAGCAACAGTTATTACAAATTTATTATCTGCAATTCCTTATTTAGGGATTGATTTAGTACAATGAGTATGAGGAGGATTTGCAGTTGATAACGCAACTTTAACTCGATTTTTTACTTTCCATTTTATTTTACCATTTATTGTATTAGCAATAACTCTAATTCATCTTTTATTTTTACATCAAACAGGATCAAATAATCCTATCGGACTAAATTCAAATATTGATAAAATTCCATTCCATCCATATTTTTCTTATAAAGACATTGTAGGATTTATTGTAATAATTATATGTTTAGTTTTATTAACATTAATCAACCCTTATTTACTTGGTGATCCTGATAATTTTATTCCAGCTAATCCCTTAGTAACTCCTATTCATATCCAACCAGAATGATATTTCTTATTTGCATATGCAATTTTACGTTCTATTCCTAATAAATTAGGAGGTGTTATTGCATTAGTATTATCAATTGCCATTTTAGCAATTTTACCATTTTACCATTTAAGAAAATTTCGAGGTATCCAATTTTACCCAATTAATAAATTTTTATTTTGAATTATAGTAACAACAGTCTTATTATTAACTTGAATTGGAGCTCGACCAGTTGAAGACCCTTATGTAATAGTAGGTCAAATTTTAACAGTAATTTATTTTTTATATTATATTATTAATCCATTAATTAATAAATGATGAGATAATTTAATTAATTAGTTAATGAGCTTGAATAAGCATATGTTTTGAAAACATAAGATAGAAATAAAAATTTCTATTAACTTTACTAAAATTAATTAATAATATTAAATAAATCAATAATAATTTAAACCCAATAAAAAATAATAAATAATTTAAGGAAAAAGGTAAAAAACACTTTCAAGCTAAATATATTAATTTATCGTAACGAAATCGAGGTAAAGTTCCACGAACTCAAATAAATCCAAATGAAATAAACGTTAATTTTACATAAAATATAAAATTAAATAAATCACATCCTAAAAAAATAATACAAAATAATATTCTTATAAATAAAATTCTAGCATATTCTGCTATAAAAATTAAAGCAAATCCCCCACTTCTATATTCTACATTAAATCCAGAAACTAATTCAGATTCACCTTCAGCAAAATCAAAAGGTGTACGATTAGTTTCTGCTAAACTAATACAAAACCAAATAAATCTAATAGGAAATATAATAATTAAAAATCAAATATAATTTTGATATAAAAAAAAATCTAAAATATTATAACTTCCAATTAAAAAAACAAATGATAAAAGAATTAAAGCTATACTAACTTCATAAGAAATAGTTTGAGCTACTGCTCGTAATCCACCTAATAAAGCATAATTAGAATTAGAAGATCAACCAGCCACTATTACCGTATAAACACCTATTCTAGTACAACACAAAAAAAATAATAAACCTAAATTAAAAGAAATTAATTTAATAAATAATGGTATGCAAATTCATACTACTAAAGAAATAAATAAAGAAAAAATAGGAGAAAAATAATAAGAAATATAATTAGATAAAACAGGATAAGTTTGTTCCTTAGTAAATAATTTAATTGCATCACAAAATGGTTGAGGAATTCCTATTAAACCAACTTTATTAGGTCCTTTACGAATTTGAATATAACCTAATACCTTACGTTCTAAAAGAGTCAAAAAAGCCACTCTTACTAAAACACAAATTACTAAAATTAAACTACTAATAAAAAATAAAAGACATTCTATTAAAAACAAGTACTACTTGTAATAAAAATTACATAAATAAATTCTAAATTTATTGCACTAATCTGCCAAAATAGTAATTAATTATTAATATTCTTTATATTAAAATATTATTATTTTAATACTTGGTCCTTTCGTACTAAAGTATTTATATTTATTAAAGATAGAAACCAACCTGGCTTACGCCGGTCTGAACTCAGATCATGTAAGAATTTAAAAGTCGAACAGACTTTATATTTAAGCGACTACACCTAAAAATATCTCTTAATCCAACATCGAGGTCGCAAACTTTTTTATCGATATGAACTCTCCAAAAAAATTACGCTGTTATCCCTAAAGTAACTTAATCTTTTAATCGTTATTAACGGATCAATTATTCATAAATTAATGATTAAATAAAATTAAAAGTTAATAAAATTTTAATATCACCCCAACAAAATATTTTATAATATAAAAATAAAATATATCAATAAAATTTAATTATTATAAAATATAAAGATTTATAGGGTCTTCTCGTCTTTTAATAATATTTTAGCTTTTTAACTAAAAAATAAAATTCTATTATAAATTTATATGAAACAGCTTATACTTCGTCCAACCATTCATTCCAGCCTTCAATTAAAAGACTAATGATTATGCTACCTTTGCACAGTTAAAATACTGCGGCCATTTAAATAAATTCAGTGGGCAGGTTAGACTTTTAAAATAACTCAAAAAGACATGTTTTTGTTAAACAGGCGAGTAAAAAATTTGCCGAATTCTTTATATAAACTTATCATAATTAAATTATATAAACAATAAAAATATACTAATTTTATCATTATTACTTCTTATAACAATATTAAAAAAAATTTTTTTATAAAAATTTAAAAAACTAATAAATAATATAATTAAATAAAATAATTTATAACAAACTTATAAATGATTGCTAATTCTAAACATACATTTTATAAAATAATTATTAATTTTTAACAATTTATTCAAAAGCTTATCCCTTTAAATATTCAATTTAATAAATTTTTTATTTAAATAAATAAATAAAAAATTAAAATATTGTAAATTAAATTTATTTCTAAAAAAACTAGATACCTTTATAAACGAATAACATTTCATTTCTAATAATTTATTAAAAATAATTTTGACACATTAACTTTAATAAATTATTAACTCTTATAAAATCGAGATTAATAAATAATTATTAATTTTTTAATAAACCCTGATACACAAGGTACAATAATTTAAATTTTCTTTTTTAATAAAAATTTTTCAAATTATTTCAATATTCTTTCACAATACATATTTAACTATTATAAAAATTATTTTTTCATTAAAAATTACTAAAACATCAAATTATATAATTATTTTTAATAAATTATAAAATAAAAAAAAAAAATTAATAAATAAATTTTATATAAAACTCAATTTATATTGATTTGCACAAAAATATTTTCAATGTAAATGAAATGCTTTACTAAATAAGCTTTAAATTGTCATTCTAGATACACCTTCCGGTACATCTACTATGTTACGACTTATCTTACCTTAATAATAAGAGTGACGGGCGATGTGTACATATTTTAGAGCTAAAATCAACTTTTTAATCTTTAAAAATTTACTATCAAATCCAATTTCACTAAAAATTTCAAATTTAGATTCATTTAAATAAATTTATTGTAACCCATCTCTACTTAAACATAAGCTAAACCTTGATCTGATATAAACTTTAATAAAAGTTAAAGAAAATTATTATTCTAATAAAATATTCTAATAACGACGGTATATAAACTGATAACAATTTTAAGCGAGGTACATCGTGGATTATCAATTACAGGACAGGTTCCTCTGAATAGACTAAAATACCGCCAAATTTTTTAAGTTTTAAGAACATAACTATTACTCCCTTAGTGTTTATTATTACATTTTAAATAATAGGGTATCTAATCCTAGTTTACTATTAAAATTTTCAAGTTTCAATATAATACTAATAAAAATTTTTAAATTTAAAATTCCACCTAATAAATTTAATTATATTTTATAAATATAAAATTTAACTTACACTGAATATCAATTTTATTTGTATTATTTGTATAACCGCGGCTGCTGGCACAAATTTAACCAATACTAAATGAAATTACTACTTCCAAGTTTCCTTGATTTATAAAATTAATTACTGAGATTATAATAAAAATTATATATTATTTAAATAAATAAAAATTCATGCAAAAACTTACATGTAAAATAAATCAATATTAAAATATTAAGCTAAATAATACAATATTTTTTTTTTAAATTTTAAAATTATAGTGTTACGATAAGTTGGAGTATACTAAGTTAAATTAATAAATATCTTTATATATATAAATATTTAATTAATTAATATATGCCTATTAATTATGCAAAAAAAACCCTAAATTCATAAATCTAGATGATTTAATTAAACATTTATTAATATATAATATAATATGACGTTCGAAATTGGTATAAATGAATGTTAAAAATAACTCTTTCCTATTCATCTATATATTTATATTAAAGTTGTAGGTTTAGCTCTCGGAAATGTCTATATTGGAATTTTTAATTATTTAGTAATTAATAAATTTTAATTTTAAATTTACTTATTTTAATTATTAATTTAAAATTAATTTAAATTTTAAAAATTTAAATTATCATTAAATTCTAAGAGTAAAAAAAAAATTCTAGAAATATTTATAGAATGTAAAATTGCTTTTATATTTGTAAAAAATAAAATTGCATGTAAATTTTGACAAAGAAAACAACCTTTTTTAAATT